AATTTAGGTTGCTGCTCAATTATTTTAGTGTAATTTTGACCTCCCGCGATTAACAAGAACACAGAATCACGCCCTGTAGGATTTGAACCTACGACATCGGGTTTTGGAGACCCACGTTCTACCGAACTGAACTAAGAGCGCTTTATTATCACAATAAATATTTTGTAACCCCAATTTATCTTGCATATATATATACTATAAAAAATAAAAATGAAATATTTATTTAATTATGTATGTACAATTTTATTAATTGATCTCAATTGATCCCTCGTTACTGCTCAGAAGATAAGTAATAGGTAGGGATGACAGGATTTGAACCCGTGACATTTTGTACCCAAAACAAACGCGCTACCAAACTGCGCTACATCCCTTTCAATTGGTCTACAGTGTCATTGTAGAGAATCCCTGTCTTGTTTTCCACATCTTTATTTCCTACATTGATATACACAAACTATCTTATCATTTCTTCCTTCTTCCTTTTGGTCTCATATATCATATAACAAACATATAATATGGTAAAAGACTTATATAAAGTATGAAATAAATATGAAATCTACCACAAAAAATTAATATTTTTTTGGAATTTAAGGCGGAAATGGACGTATTTTTTTCTTTTAATAAATATCTATTTTGTACATTTCAATTTGAATTAGGAACTCCGCGTACAAGTGGTAAGTCATTAACTACATATACACATCCGGTCATATATGTATTACCATTATGTATTACAAATTACAATAAAATTACAATAACGAATACAGAAAGAGGAGTTTTTAAAATGCGAGATCTAAAAACATATCTCTCCGTGGCACCGGTAGTAAGTACTCTATGGTTCGGTTCTTTAGCAGGTTTATTGATAGAGATCAATCGTTTTTTTCCGGATGCGTTGATATTCCCCTTTTTTTCATTCTAGCTATTGATATGGGAAGGGGGAAGAAGATTAGAGATACAATCAAATATCTGTAACTAATCCCTACCCCTCCCTTCTTTTTTTCTTTGTTTTTTCTTTTTTTCTTTTTTTACTTATTCTTTCTAAAAAAAAAAAAAAAAACAAAGAAAAAGCGGTTTCACCCTCAGTGAAACTATGAACTCGGGCTCAGGCTCAAATTAATAATAGAATGGAAATGCGGTGGTTGGGGCAACAATATCATACAAGATACTTAACTGAAAATGAAATACTGTACGGCAATTAAAAATTATAAATATAGTTAGAAATAATTATATTACTTATTATTTATTACTATATTGATATTGATTGCAACAAAATATTTCTTTCATAATTTGATTTCGAGTTACCTGCTTCTATTTTTGTGTCCTTTCTTCTTCGGGTCGGAAAATTAAAGAATTGAGTGAATCAAAAACCAAAGGAGGTTCATGGCTAAGGGTAAAGATGTCCGAGTAACGGTTATTTTGGAATGTACCAGTTGTGTTCGAAATCGTGTTAATAAGGAATCAATGGGCATTTCCAGATATATTACTCAAAAGAATCGACACAATACGCCTAGTCGATTGGAATTGAGAAAATTCTGTCCCTGTTGTTACAAACATACGATTCATGGGGAGATAAAGAAATAGATCGAACCGATCGCTCGTGTGTCAGTCTTCCAAGGAAGATGAAAAATTACATATTATATATAACAATATATATATATAATTTATTTTTGAATTTATTTAAATAGAAATAAATATAAACAAATAAATAGAAACAAACCAAATCCTATTTCGATCGGATCAAAGATGATGTAGAATTAAGAAATAGGATTGGGATTTTCAGGATAAGGAATAAACAAACCATGGATAAATCCAAGCGAATCTTTCTTAAATCTAAGCGATCTTTTCGTAGGCGTTTGCCTCCGATCCAATCGGGGGATCGAATTGATTATAGAAACATGAGTTTAATTAGTCGATTTATTAGCGAACAAGGAAAAATATTATCTAGACGGGTGAATAGATTGACCTTAAAACAACAACGATTAATTACTATTGCTATAAAACAAGCTCGTATTTTATCTCCGTTACCTTTTCTTAATAATGAGAAACAATTTGAAAGAAGCGAGTCAACCGCTAGAGCTGCTGGTCTTAGAACCAGAAAAAAAATAGGTTGACTCTTCAATTGAATTGAATCAAAATAAAATTCCAATCCAAACTCAAATGCGGATTGACGTTTTTTTTTTGTTCGAAAAATCGTAAAATCGAAATGTCCTGTCGTAAGAAAAAAAATGGGAGAAGAGGAATAAATATTTTTTATTTAACGTCTTTCTTCATTTTGATGACTTTATCATATTTTATCATACTAATTTCTACTCTACCTTCCCAGAGTTCATTCTCCAGGGAACTCCATTTAAACTATTCCAACGGATTCCTTCCAATCTCTTTATTTTATGATCTCATTGGAAATCATATAAAGACAACTCTTATTTAATATAGCTATTTGTGCAAGTATTTTACGATTAAGAAGTAACTGTCTCTTGTACAGATTGTGTATAAATTTACTATAACTAAAGTATACTTTATTCTCGCGAATTACTGCATTTATCCGAGTGATCCACAACCGACGAAAATCTCTCTTTTGTCTACCTCTATCCCGATGAGCCGAAACCAAAGCTCTTATTTTCTGTTGAGTAATAGTACGAGTAAGTCTTGAATGAGCCCCTCGAAAGGTTGATGCAAATAAACGAATTTTTGTTCTACGTCTTCGAGCTATATACCCTCGTTTAATTCTGGTCATTGAATAAATGAAACTTTGATGAATAACTAATCGATTTCCTTTCTTTCAGTTATTCCCTTCCCGTATCCTAGTCTATTAATAACAAAACGGATTCTTCCAATGTATAAAATTTAAATTCCAATGGCTTTTGCTACTATAACCTTCCCGACCACGATTTTTTTTTTTTTTTCTAGGTGAAATGCCTAGAAAAAAATTGTATTGATATTAGGTATCAAAAACACATAAAAGTAGTAAATATAAATGGATATAGTGGGTTCCATCGTTTCTATGGTTACTTCTTAAACGGTGAGGTCCTCTCTATACACCGGAGCCCTTCTTTCGTTTAATCAATGTTATTGTTAACTTGTACAGTTCACACTCTTTGGCTCTACCCATAATTATCCAGTACGAGGTCTTTCACAATGAGATCTACTTATACAGTAACGGTATTTAATTATGAAGATTAGCTGAGTAGCTGACCCTGTTAGTCCGTTCTTGCAAGAGTAAGGCATAATTTTTCTGCTTTTTAAAATAGTATTTCCCCTGCTTAATGGATATCATTTGCTATCAATGGAGAATTCTTTCTCATCTTAAATTTAAAACGGAGTTAATTGGATTTGCACCAACGGAAACCATACATTTGATACCACAATAGAAGGATAGATCTTTTTGATTTTTAGATATTGAATGGAGTTCTTCCATTCTAGTCTATTCACTGGTACTGATCGTTGATACTGGATCAATTGTTTTCTTTCTTTTGTCCTAGCCCATGATCTGAACGAGTCGCACATACACCCTAGTACATGTTCCTCGTCGCTGAGGACATCCCCCAAGAGCGGGGGATTTCGTGACATTTCTGATTGGCTGTCTTGTGTTTCTAATAAGTTGTTTAATAGTTGGCATATTGAATCATATACATAATGGGCTGGTTTAGATCGATCTTAACCGGATGATTATGAATTATTTTATTTCTATATTAATAGATTAATGAATAGAATATTAAATCCGGTAAGAAGATAAAATCTCAAATCACCAATTCGTCTGAAATTTTTGTTATTTTTTCTTTTTTATTCAGTCGCTACAAGATCAACAATTCCATGAGCTTGGGCTTCTGTTGCTGACATAAAAACATCTCTTTCCATATCTTCGGATACAACCCATAAGGGTTTGCCTGTCCTTTGTACATAAACCCTTGTGACGGTTTCGCGCAGCTTCAAAAGTTCTTCCGCTTCCAAGATAAATTCTCCCGTCTGTGCCTCATAAAAAGAACTAGCAGGTTGATGGATCATTACCCTGATGATATAACATAATAAATGTTTATTCTATCTCGCATGATGATAAGGTGAAGAGATAAAGAATAATAAAATATAGAATTGAACAACCGTACAGGCATCTTTTACGCATTGCATACGGCTCTATAATGGAATTCGTTTTTACCTTACTTAAATATCAAATAAATTAAATATAGGGTCTATCAGACTCGGGTTGGTAAATGATCCAATAACCACCCTTCTTTTTGTTTTTGGAGTAGTTCAAAAATACTATGATGGCTCCGTTGCTTTATATATTTATTTCGTCTGTTATTTAGCAATCCCAAAGTTTCTTTTTTTTTTTTTTTCAAATAAAAAAACAAGATTTTTTTTATTTTCATATTCTTTCATAACCTAAATATTGTTAAGAGCCTCCCGGCGTGAAAACAAAAAAGTTTGTGACGCTGAAATAGGCCTCCCGATAGATTAGATAAAATCGGAAATACCTTTTATCTCATACTACTCTTTCGATACATAATTTAAGGGTTAAAAAAATTTATCATATCGAATTCGAAGTGCCATGCTATTATTACTTAATATTCATATTTCATATAGCGCGAAGGCATAGTCTTCTTTTTTCTCTCAAATCAAATAAAAAACTCATTGGCGCCAAGCGTGAGGGAATGCTAGACGTTTGGTAATTTCTCCTCCGACCAGAATAAAAGATCCCATTGAAGCGGCTAATCCCATGCATATTGTCTGTATATCTGGTCGCACAAATTGCATAGTATCATAAATAGCTACTCCGGGTATTACCCATCCGCCAGGAGAATTTATAAACAAATATAGATCTTTGGTATCATCCTCTATACTGAGATATACCATAAGACCAATAAGTTGATTCGAGATCTCGCTATCAACCCCTTGGCCTAAAAAAAGTAATCTTTCTCGATAAAGTCGGTTGATTGGGATAAAGTTGTATCCCTTAGAAACCGTACATGCACCTTTTGATGCATACGGTTCAACAAAAATAACGAAAAAAAAAAAAAGAATCAATGTGTAGATGTAGATTCTAGCGCTTTCTTTTATTTTTTTTTTTTTTTTTTTTCATACCAGGCTTTTAACTTATAAAAAGGGGCTTTTCTTTCATTTTTCAAAAAAGATGGGTTTTGGCCTGTTTTGTTTATCTATAAAAAAAATTACTAAATTTATCTAACTAACTTTTCATTGATGTATTGTTTCATCGAGATACAATCTCAATCGCGATGTAATTTTCTTGTTCCTGAATGGGCTTCTTCAATTTTTTTAGGTTTATGCTCTACTCCGAGTAAAGATCCGCCCGATTTGGATTTGCACATATATGACAAATGCCCCAATACCACGTCCTTTTGCTATGACTTCCTTTTTACAATTTATTTCATGTCTTACAACAGATATTCAATGCATTCATCATATTACTCGATTGATTAACAGTTTGAGATCACGTCTATTATAAATATATAAAGAAATAGAATATGATAGAAATAGTAATCATAAATAGATTTATTACCGGTTTTTTTCTAAACGGAGCCTGGATACTTCATTTTATTGGCCTAACCAAGATAACCATAAATTATTCTAATTGATAATATTAATCTGTATACCCTCCCGAAAAAATGGATCTAATTGAACTTCACGCTCCAAATTTTTGATAATTCAATCAATCTTTCTTGGGCGAAGGGGAGGATATCTCGATCGGGGAAGAGAATGGGGAAATACCATATGACCCAATATATCTGACAAGTCGCACTATATGTCAATCCACAATGCATCTTCCTCTCCAGGACTTCGAAAAGGTACTCTTGGAACACCAATAGGCATTAAATAAAAGAAAAATTAAGTACTATATCTCACTTTGATATGAAAGCGTAACAATGGATTTAGTGTCCTACTAATATTGGCCTTTATCATATTTTATCCATAGATTGACTAAGTTCATAAAAAAAGATAAAGAAGACAAAATGAATAAAGGAAAATTATTACAAATAAGTCCTTTGAATGATGAACAAATATATATATACATTCACTCATATAAAATGGTATCAACTCCCCTACCATTGCGTATTGGTACTTATCGGGTGTAGAATAGATCTGCTTCTTTTTGTTCCTACAAACAAAATAGTTTCATTATTACTAAAAGTAATTGAAAAGAATCAAACAAATCAAACAAATATTAATTCTTTCCCCAAGATAATCCACTAAAAAGAGGGTCCACAGCATAGTTTTTTCCAATGCAATAAAGTTACATTGTGTCTATTTTTCATTGATAAAGGGGTATTTCCATGGGTTTGCCTTGGTATCGTGTTCATACCGTCGTATTGAATGATCCCGGTCGTTTGATTTCTGTCCATATAATGCATACAGCTCTGGTTGCTGGTTGGGCCGGTTCGATGGCTCTATACGAATTAGCAGTTTTTGATCCTTCTGATCCTGTTCTTGATCCAATGTGGAGACAGGGTATGTTCGTTATACCCTTCATGACTCGTTTAGGAATAACCAATTCATGGGGCGGTTGGAGTATCACAGGGGGTACTGTAACGAATCCGGGTATTTGGAGTTACGAAGGTGTGGCCGGGGCACATATTGTGTTTTCGGGCTTGTGCTTTTTGGCAGCTATCTGGCATTGGGTGTATTGGGATCTAGAAATATTTACTGATGAACGTACAGGAAAACCCTCTTTGGATTTGCCTAAGATCTTTGGAATTCATTTATTTCTATCAGGGGTGGCTTGCTTTGGTTTTGGTGCATTTCATGTAACAGGATTGTATGGTCCTGGAATATGGGTGTCCGATCCTTATGGACTAACTGGAAGGGTACAATCCGTAAATCCAGCGTGGGGTGTGGAGGGTTTTGATCCTTTTGTTCCGGGAGGAATAGCCTCTCATCATATTGCAGCAGGGACCTTGGGCATATTGGCGGGTCTATTCCATCTTAGTGTACGTCCACCTCAACGCCTATACAAAGGATTACGTATGGGAAATATTGAAACCGTCCTTTCCAGTAGTATTGCTGCTGTCTTTTTTGCCGCTTTTGTAGTTGCTGGAACTATGTGGTATGGTTCAGCAACTACCCCGATTGAATTATTTGGTCCCACTCGTTATCAATGGGATCAAGGATACTTCCAACAAGAAATATATCGAAGAATTGGTGCTGGGTTGGCTGAAAATCAAAGTTTATCTGAAGCTTGGTCTAAAATTCCCGAAAAACTAGCTTTTTATGATTACATCGGCAATAATCCGGCAAAGGGGGGGTTATTCAGAGCGGGCTCAATGGACAACGGGGATGGAATAGCTGTTGGGTGGTTAGGACATCCTATCTTTAGAGATAAAGAGGGGCGCGAACTTTTTGTACGTCGTATGCCTACTTTTTTTGAAACATTTCCGGTTGTTTTGGTAGACGGAGACGGAATTGTTAGAGCCGATGTTCCTTTTAGAAGGGCGGAATCTAAATATAGTGTCGAACAAGTAGGTGTAACTGTCGAGTTCTATGGTGGCGAACTCAACGGAGTCAGTTATAGCGATCCCGCTACTGTGAAAAAATATGCTAGACGTGCTCAATTGGGTGAGATTTTTGAATTAGATCGTGCTACTTTGAAATCCGATGGTGTTTTTCGTAGCAGTCCACGGGGTTGGTTTACTTTTGGACATGCTTCGTTTGCTTTGCTCTTCTTCTTCGGACACATTTGGCATGGTGCTAGAACCTTGTTTCGAGATGTTTTTGCTGGTATTGATCCAGATTTAGATGCTCAAGTGGAATTTGGAGCATTCCAAAAACTTGGAGATCCAACTACAAGAAGACAAGTAGTCTGATACAATATGCTTTGTTACTTGTTACTTTTCATTTTGATTTTCTTTTTGTGATTTTTAGATGGGGTACCAGATAAATCTTGATTTGAATCACTGCCTTTTCTTTGACTCTTGTTCTTTATTTATCCGGGAGACGATCCCAAATAAACAGGTATGGAAGCTATAATTGTAAATCACGATCGAATCTATGGAAGCATTGGTTTATACATTCCTTTTAGTCTCAACTCTAGGAATAATTTTTTTCGCTATCTTTTTTCGAGACCCGCCTAAAGTTCCAACTAAAAAGGTGAAATGATTTGTCATTATCTCAATTGAAGTACGGATCCTCCCAATATTGGGAGGATCCGTACTTCAACTAGTCCCCGTGTTCCTCGAATGGATCTCTTAGTTGTTGAGAGGGTTGCCCAAAAGCAGTATATAAGGCGTACCCAGTAAAACTTACAAGTAAACCAGATAAAAAGATGGCAACTAGGGTTGCTGTTTCCATGATTATATAGTTTTAAGACATTATAAAGTTTTAAGACCACAATGGATCTATGATAAGATCATTTATTTACAACGGAATGGTATACAAAGTCAACAGATCTTACTGAATATAAAATATTATGGCTACACAAACCGTTGAAGGTAGTTCTAGATCTGGCCGCCCAAAACGAACTAATGCGGGGAGTTTATTGAAACCATTGAATTCAGAATATGGTAAAGTAGCTCCTGGGTGGGGAACTACTCCTTTGATGGGTCTCGCAATGGCTCTATTCGCGATATTCCTATCTATTATTTTGGAGATTTATAATTCTTCCATTTTACTGGATGGAATTTCAATGAATTAGATTCACAAGAACCATTAACTGGCTTTTTCAATACAAAGTGAAGCGTTTAGGTTTCTGATTTTTATCCCATTCTATTTTGGTAGTTTGACCGTGGAATTTCTTTGTTTCTGTATTTCCGGAATATGAGTGTGTGACTTGGTATAAATGATCCTATGGATAGTACAGAGAATGGGTCTGTCATCTTGATAGAGATGGTTTTACTTCGTCGGATATTCATTCTAGTATCTGGAGCACGGAATATATGAAATAGATTACTATTAGAACTATGATTCATACTTAATAGTCAGACCTCGTGTCCGGACTTCAAAAAATTTTTTCAAAGAGTTAGAAGTTATAAATAGAAATATTTTTATTCTTTCAAACTTTCGTTTATGCTTATTTTGATCAAAGGACAAAACAAAGGTTTCTTTGGTTTGGATTTTTAGTCATTATATCTATTCATTGAATAAGTGATGATCCAATGGTTCTTACTCAGGGAATTTTGGGACTTAGACTTAGTTTGAAAGGGTTTTATTGAATCATCGTGGTTTTAGTATGAATCTGAGGTTTTAATCAATTCATAGGGTCTTAACAAGAGAATTCCTATCAATAATAAAGAAAACAGCAGTAAAGCCGCATTACACATAAATAACACCAAAGAAAATAGGTAAATAGAAGATTCAAGAGGCCTATAACGATCAATATATAGACGAATGAGCCGACTTGATTTTTTGGCATTATAACCACAAAGAAGAGCTTTCGGATTTTTATTCTTTAGTATCTTCAAAAAAAAATTGAATCATAAATCATAGAATTAATAAATTTCAAACTTTATATTACACACATCCGTTAGAACTAGTATTTGGGTGTTTCTGTTTGAGCCGTACGAGATGAAATTTTCATATACGGTTCTCCGGGGGGGTCCCCTTGATTTACCTATCTCAATAAAATCTATGATTGGTTCGAAGAACGTCTTGAGATTCAGGCAATTGCCGATGATATAACTAGTAAATATGTTCCTCCTCACGTCAACATATTTTATTGTCTAGGGGGAATTACGCTTACTTGTTTTTTAGTACAAGTAGCTACCGGGTTTGCTATGACTTTTTATTATCGTCCGACCGTTACGGAGGCCTTTGCTTCTGTTCAATATATAATGACTGAAGCTAATTTTGGTTGGTTAATCCGATCAGTTCATCGATGGTCGGCAAGTATGATGGTCCTAATGATGATCCTGCACGTATTTCGCGTGTATCTCACCGGCGGCTTTAAAAAACCTCGTGAATTGACTTGGGTTACAGGTGTGGTTTTGGGTGTATTAACCGCATCTTTTGGTGTAACTGGTTATTCCTTACCTCGGGACCAAATTGGTTATTGGGCAGTAAAAAT